TTTAAAGCCCGAAATAAATAGGCTTACTTTTTCTTCACTTGAATCATAATTACAAGAATCTAGATTTGAGTATCGTGTCGTAAGAAAAAAACGAATCGGAAAAAAAGAAATCTGTTTTTATTGAATTGAACGTGTTCATTCATTTTGACTACTTTAGCATATTTTCTCATACTAATTTATACTCTACCTTCCCGGAGTTCATTCTCCGGGTAACTCAATTTAAATTATTCTGTTGGATTCTTTCCAATCTACTTCCTTTATGATTTCGTTCGAAATCATATAAAGACAATTCCTATTTAATATAGCTATTTGTGCAAGTATTTTACGGTTAAGAAGCAACTGTCTCTTGTACAGATCGTGTATTAATCTACTATAACTATAGGATACTCCCCTTTCGCGAATTACTGCGTTTATCCTAGTGATCCACAAACGACGAAAATCTCTCTTTTTCCTATCCCTATCCCGATGAGCTGAAACTAAAGCTCTTATTTTCTGTTGAGTAATAGTTCTAGTAAGCCTTGAATGAGCCCCTCGAAAGCTTGATGCAAATAAACGAATTTTTGTTCTACGTCTCCGAGCTATATATCCCCGTTTAATTCTGGTCATTGAATAAATGAAACTTTGACGAATAACCAATTGATTGCCTTTCTTTCAGTTATTCTTTTTCCCCTTCCTAGTCTATTAATAACAAAACGGATTTTTCCAATGTATAAAATCAAAATTCCAATGGCTTTGGCTACTCTAACCTTCCCGACCACAATTTTTTATTTTTTTAGGTATTTCACTGCGAAATAAGACAGAAATAAGAAATTGTATTTTCCTAGGTATCAAAAATCTAGTAAATAAAAGAAAAAAAAAAAAGAAATAGTGGGTTCCTTCGTTTCTATGGTTACTTCTTAAACGGTGAGGTCTTCTCTATACACCGGAGCCTTTACTTTATACTTTAATTTAATATTTAATTTAATATTTAATCAACTAATTGATGTTAGTGGGAACTTGTATAGTTCACACGCTTTGGCTCTACCCATGAATTATCCAGTAATAGGTCTTTCACAATCAGATCTACCTATACAGTAACGGTATTTAATTAGGAAAGTTTGCTGGGTAGCTGACCCTCTTAGTCCGTTCTTGCCAAATCGGGGGCCTACCTAATCTTTATGTTTTATGCTTTTTAAATAAGATTTCCTCCGCTTAATGGATAACCATTTGTTACCAATGGAGAATTTCTTATCATCTTAAATTCAGTTGATTGGATTTACACCAACGGAAACCATAAACTTCATACACAATAGGGGGATATGGTAGAGTTTTTTTTTTTTTTTTATAATGGGTGGAGTTCCCTTTTCCATCCTATCCCATTCACCGGTACTGATCATTGATACTGTAAAAGTCGTTTTCTTGCTTTTGTGCCAGATCATGATCTAAACGAGTCGCACATACACCCTAGTACATGTTCCTCTACGCTGAGGGCACCCCCGAAGAGCGGGGGATTTTGTGACATTTCTGATTGGCTGTCTTGTATTTCTAATAAGTTGTTTAATAGTTGGCATGTTGAATCGTATACATAATATGATAGGTTGGTTTAGATTGATCCTAACCAAATGATGGTGAATTACTTCTATTTAATAGAATATTCAATTCGAAGATAAAATCGCAAATCACAACAGCTTTGCGTAATTTGCGTACATTTCATTTGCCTTTTTTCTTCCGTCAACCGCTACATAATCAACAATTCCATAATTTTGGGCTTCTGTTGCTGACATAAAAACATCTCTTTCCATATCTTCGGATATAACCCAGAAGGGTTTGCCCGTTTTTTCTGCATAAATCCTTGCGAGGGTTCCACGCAGTTTCAGCATTTCTCCCGCTTCCACGACAAATTCGCCTACTTGTGCCATATAAAAACCACTAAAAGGTTCATGCATCATTACCCTGATGATATAACAAAATAAAAGCTTCTCCTATCTCGTATGATAAAGCAAAGAGAAAAGAAAGATAAAGACTAGAAAAAAGATAGAATTGAACAACCGTACAGGCATCTTTTGTGCATACGGCTCTACAAGAAAATTGACCCCTCTCCTTTCTATTGAAGAAAGAAAAAATAGAATCTATCAGACTCAGATGGGTAAATAATCAAATTGCCATCCTTCCTTTCGGAGTAGTTCAAAAATACTATGATGGCTCCGTTGCTTTATATGTTTATTTTTTCTTTTTTTTTTTTCTGTGATTCAGCAATCCCAAAGTTTCTTTTTAATCCGATCAAATAAGGAAAAAATATATATTTTTTTTTTTCGTACTTTTTCATAACATAAATATTGTTAAGAACTCTCCGGCATGAAAACAAAAAAGTTTGTGACGCTGAACTGAACTCCCGATAGATAAGAGAAAATCGGAAGTACCCCTTATCTCATACTACTCTCTCGATACAGAATCTAATGTTTTGAAAAAAAAAACAATACAAAAATTTATCATATCGAATTCGAAGTGCCATGCTATTATTACTTAGTATTCATATGGCGAAGGCATAGTCTTCTTTTTTCTCTCAAATAAAAACCTCATTGGCGCCAAGCGCGAGGGAATGCTATACGTTTGTTAACTTCTCCTCCGACCAGGACAACAGATGACATTGAAGCGGCTAATCCTATGCATATTGTATGGATATCTGGTCGCACATATTGCATAGTATCATAAAGGGCGAGCCCAGGTACTACCCAGCCCCCAGGAGAGTTTATAAACATATACAGCTCTTTATCCTCATCCTCCATACTGAGATATATCAGAAGACAAATAAGTTGATTCCCAACACCAGTACCAATCCCTTGGCCTAAAAAAAGTAATCTTTCTCGATAAAGTCGGTTGATTAGGGTAAAATTGTATCCCTTAGGAACCGTACATGCGCCTTTTGATGCATACGGTTCAAAAAAATTGTTAATCAATGTATAGATTCCAGTCCTTTTTCTTTTTTTTCTAGAAAGGTTCTTTCTTATTTCTAACGAAAGGGCTTTTCTTCGATTTTTCAATAAAGACGAGTTTTTACTCTTTTTTTAGATTTTCCATTAAAAAATTCGCAGTTATATGAAAGGGTCATTAAACTTATCGAATTAACTTCTCATTGATGTATTCTTTCATCGAGATTTAATCCAAACCGCGATGGTATTTTCTTGTTCCTGAATGGGTCTTTTTCATCTTTTTAGGTTTATGCTCTACTCCGGGTAAAGATCCGCCCGATTTGGATTTGTACATATAGGACAAATGCTCCCATTACCATTTCTTTTTGTATTTCTTTTTTTTTTTTTTCAATTCAGTTTATACAAGTATTTATTAGAGTTGAGATAACTTTGCTTGACAATTAGGATCTCTTTACAAAGAAAAATATGAATAGCAATCATAGATATCTTACCAATCCAATTGGGTTTTTTCTAAACGGAGCCTGGATACTTCATTTTTTTAGTCCAACCAAGTCAACCATAAATTATTCTAATTGAATTATTCTAATTGATAATAGTAATATGAATCCCCTCAAAAATTGATCTAATTGCACTTCACGCTCCAAATTTTGGATGATTCAATTTATCTTTCTTGGGCGAAACGGGGGATATCTCGATCGGGGGAGAGAACGGGGAAATACCATATGACCCAATATATCTGACAAGTCGCACTATATGTCAGTCCAAAGTCGACGTCGAATTCCACGCCTATTTATTTTAACTTTTGGAACACCAATAGGCATTAAATGAAAGAAAGAATTAAATACTATATTTCACTTTGAGGTGGAAACGTAACAATTTTTTTTATTGTCTTTATAATATTCATATTGGTTTTTATCGTATTTATTTTATCCATAGATTCTAAAAATTCATAAAGAAAGACAGAATGAATAAACTCAAATTATTACGAATAGGTCTTTCTAATGATAAATAAGTATGTATGGACTCATTCGCTCATAGAAAATGGGATCGACTCCCCCATTGCGTATTGGTACTTATCGAGTATAGAATAAATCTGCTTCTCTTTGTTCCTACGAACAGAATTGTTCCATTATTACCAACAGAATAGAAACCCTTGTTCGGAAATAATCGACTCAACAAGAGTGGTCCATAGGATAGTCATATTATAGTCTTTTCCAATGCAATAAAGTTACGTAGTGTCCATTTATCTTTGATATAAGGGGTATTTCCATGGGTTTGCCTTGGTATCGTGTTCATACCGTTGTATTGAATGATCCCGGTCGGTTGCTTTCTGTTCATATAATGCATACAGCTCTGGTTGCTGGTTGGGCCGGTTCGATGGCTCTGTATGAATTAGCAGTTTTTGATCCTTCGGATCCTGTTCTTGATCCAATGTGGAGACAGGGTATGTTCGTTATACCCTTCATGACTCGTTTAGGAATAACCAATTCATGGGGCGGTTGGAGTATCACAGGGGGGACTGTAACGAATCCAGGTATTTGGAGTTACGAAGGGGTAGCGGGGGCACATATTGTGTTTTCTGGCTTATGCTTTTTGGCAGCTATCTGGCATTGGGTGTATTGGGATCTAGAAATATTTTGTGATGAACGTACAGGAAAACCCTCTTTGGATTTGCCAAAGATCTTTGGGATTCATTTATTTCTCTCAGGGGTAGCTTGCTTTGGTTTTGGTGCATTTCATGTAACAGGCTTGTATGGTCCCGGAATATGGGTGTCCGATCCTTATGGACTAACGGGAAAAGTACAACCTGTAAATCCAGCGTGGGGCGTGGAAGGTTTTGATCCTTTTGTTCCAGGAGGAATAGCCTCTCATCATATTGCAGCAGGAACATTGGGCATATTAGCGGGCTTATTCCATCTTAGCGTCCGTCCGCCACAACGTCTATATAAAGGATTGCGTATGGGAAATATTGAAACCGTCCTTTCCAGTAGTATCGCTGCTGTCTTTTTTGCAGCTTTTGTTGTTGCCGGAACTATGTGGTATGGTTCGGCAACTACCCCGATTGAATTATTTGGGCCCACTCGTTATCAA